ATTTGGATATTTGTAAACCAAGAATAAGAAAATAAGAATAATGGACCTTTCTTTATCTCGCCATTCTGCTCATCGATAGAAAAAATTTCGAAACTCTTTTCTTCTTTTTCTTAATCAAAGAAAAACAAACAATTCTAATTCTATAAGGTTGAATAAAAATTTGATTTACCCTTTAATTTAAATTTAATTTAGATTTTAGTATAATTGCTATGCTCAGTGTGTGACTCGTTAGTTTTTTCTTTAGAGTTTAGAATTGAGATTGAAAAAAAAAGGCTGACCCCACTATAAACTTAGTAACTAGAAAAACTAAATAAACTCAAAACTAATAATCAACTTATTGCTTCGTATTGTCGAGATCCCAAGAAACAGTCACTATATGACTGAATCGATCATATAGTTGTAGCAACTGAAATTCTTTTCATAAAAAAGAAATCTGATTATGAATTGTGAAAAAAAGGGATGTGGAAAAAAGGAAGGATGATAGAAAGAGAGAATAAAGATCTCAATGATATATGATTCCCATATGTATGGTTTATGAAGAATTAACCCATAAAAAAGGCAGTGTTATAAAGCATCAACATCAAATAAAAATACAAAATATACAATTACAATAGAATAAGAAATATACAAATAAAAAATAGAAATAAAATAAAAAATAGAAATAAAATAGAAACATAGAAGAAAATATAAGAAATATAATAAAAGAAATTAAATTAAAATAATAATCTAATTAATATGGATAATATAGTCAGTCTATTATGTATATGTATGTAATAAGATATATAAAGAAATAATAAGATATCAAAGATAGAAAAATAGATAATAGAAATAATAAAAAATAGAGAATAATTTAATTGAGCTTCGGGTTAATAAAAACTGAGGAGATTGACTCGGAAACAAATAACAGATTTTGTTGATAGCTCCATTGCAGAGTTCAGGCCTAAGCATTAATAGAGAAGCTATGGGAACGATGGAACCTGTGATTACATAGGATTTTCTTGAAAACGAAGAAATCCTAATGATTCATTGGGTAGGATGGCGGAATGAACCAAGAAAAAATGGATTTCTTCTAAATGGTCATGAATTGACCCTACAAATGAAGGAGGAAAGAGTCAATATTCGCCCGCGAAACCTTTCTTTATTTTTATTTAATTTAAGAATTTCATTTATTGGATGACTGTTGGCGTGATTCAATAGAGGTAAAGTAAAATACTTTAGAAATTTTGATAAAAGAAAGAAGCATTATATATAAACAAACACGCCTAGTTATATATACAGCTACCTATGTAACAAATTCAATATAAAAAAAATATGTAATATTATTGAATCATTTCATTCGCGAGGAGCTGGATGAGAAGAAACTCTCATGTCCGGCTTTGCAGTAGAGATGGAATTCATAAATAACCATCAACTATAACCCCAAAAGAACCAGATTTCGTAAACAACATAGAGGTAGAATGAAAGGAATATCTTGCCGAGGCAATCATATTTGTTTTGGAAGATACGCTCTTCAGGCACTTGAACCTGCTTGGATCACAGCTAGACAAATAGAAGCAGGGCGAAGAGCAATGACACGATATGCGCGTCGTGGTGGAAAGATATGGGTACGTATCTTTCCCGACAAACCTGTTACTGTAAGACCTACAGAAACACGTATGGGTTCGGGCAAGGGATCCCCCGAATATTGGGTATCTGTTGTTAAACCGGGCCGAATACTTTATGAAATGAGTGGAGTATCAGAAACTGTAGCCAAAGCTGCTATGGAAATAGCAGCATGCAAAATGCCTATACGAACTCAATTTGTTATTTCAGGATAGGTAAACAAAAGTAAAAGAAGAAGGAGTATTGAGAATGAAAAAACAACCACGGATTTCTTTATCTCTGGACAGACAATATTTCTTTTTTACATTATCCCTTGCATTGAAATAAGAGATTAAAATAAAAATGATATGATTCAACCTCAGACCCTTTTGAATGTAGCGGATAACAGTGGAGCTCAAGAATTGATGTGTATTCGAATCATAGGAACTGGTAATCACCGATATGCTCATATTGGCGATGTTATTGTTGCTGTAATCAAAGAAGCAGTGCCCAACATGCCTATAGAAAGATCAGAAATAATTAGAGCTGTGATTGTACGCACGTGTAAAGAACTCAAACGTGATAATGGCATGATAATACGATATGATGACAATGCAGCGGTTATCATTGATCAAGAAGGAAATCCAAAAGGAACTCGAATTTTTGGTGCAATTGCTCGAGAATTGCGACAATTGAATTTTACGAAAATAGTTTCATTAGCACCCGAAGTCTTATAGATGAAAAATAGGATATATCCTATATATATATATATAATCTATATCTATAATTATATTTATAATATATCATATGGAATATTTATAATATTCAAATATCTGAAATAGATCCGATTAATAGAATAGATTGTGTCTCATGCATATACTTTAAATTTCTAATAATTTTTTATAATTTAAGAATTTCAATAAAAAATAAAACAAAAAAGAAGCATGTTGGTTATATCAAAATTAGGAGGCACCAATAACTATAGTTTGTCATGGGTAGGGACATTATTGCCGATATATTAACTTCTATAAGAAATGCTGACATAGATCAAAAGGGAAGAGTTCAAATAGTATCTACTAATATCACTAAAAACATTGTGAAAATACTTTTACGAGAAGGTTTTATTGAAAATGTTCGAAAACATCAAGAAAGTCAAAAAAATTTTTTGGTTTTAACCTTACGACATAGAAAGACTAGGAAAGGGAATAAAATAATTTTAAAGCGTATCAGCCGACCCGGTCTACGAATCTATTCCAACTATCAACGAATTCCTAAGATTTTAGGCGGAATGGGAATTGTAATTCTTTCTACTTCTCGAGGTATAATGACAGATCGAGAAGCTCGACTAGAAAAAATTGGAGGAGAAATTTTGTGTTATATATGGTGATTCTCCTGGGTACCCTAATTTTCTCTCGAACTTACTATTTGTAAAATAGAGAGGAGAAGTGAATTATAGAACTCTTCCTCTATTAGTTGATACTTAAAGGGGGTTCCCTGGAATGAAAGAACAAAAATTAATTCATGAGGGTTTAATTACTGAATCACTTCCCAACGGTATGTTCCGAGTTCAGTTAGATAATGAAGATCTAATTCTAGGTTATATTTCAGGAAGAATCCGGCGCAGTTTTATACGTATACTACCCGGAGATAGAGTCAAAATCGAAATGAGTCGTTATGATTCAACCAGGGGACGTATAATTTATAGACTTCGCAAAAAAGATTCGAACGATTAGATCATTCTTTTAAACATCCTTTTCGTAGGGATATAATTCGAAGTTAAAAAATGCAATAAACTGATTTTTGTTTCCAAAAAAAAATAGATTCAGAATGAAAGTAAGGAATGATAAATATGAAAATAAGGGCTTCTGTTCGTAAAATTTGTGAAAAATGTCGTTTGATTCGTAGGCGGGGACGAATTAGAGTCATTTGTTCCAATCCGAGACATAAACAGAGACAGGGGTAATCCTTCTCAAGTTTTAAATCAAGAACTTTTTAAAAGAAAAACTCATGTACATGTAAAAAGAAAGAAGAATCAGAAATCTACATAAAGATACAGATACAGGAATATCCATTTCATATGAAAACGAATCCTTTCTTCTTTCTTTTTATTTTATTCTTATGAATATGATCTAATAAAATATGACAAAACCTATAGCAAAAATTGGTTTACGTAAGAATGCACGTATTGGTTCAAATAAGAATGAACGTAGAATACCAAAAGGAGTTATTCATGTTCAAGCGAGTTTCAACAATACTATTGTAACTGTTACAGACGTACGAGGTCGGGTGGTTTCTTGGGCTTCCGCAGGTACTTCTGGATTCAGAGGTACAAGAAAAGGAACACCCTATGCTGCTCAAGCCGCAGCATTTAATGCTATTCGTACATTAGTTGATCAGGGTATGCAACGAGCAGAAGTTATGATAAAGGGTCCAGGTCTCGGAAGAGATGCGGCATTACGAGCCATTCGTAGAAATGGGATGCTATTAAGTTTCGTACGTGATGTAACACCCATGCCGCATAATGGATGTCGCCCCCCTAAAAAAAGACGTGTGTAGAAATAAGAATTCAAGAGATTCCAAGAGAAATAAATGATTCAATGATCTGATCCAATAATCATAAATAAAAGAAAAATAAGAGTATGGTTCGAGAAGAAGTAGCAAGATCCACTCGAACACTACAGTGGAAATGTATTGAATCAAGAGTAGACAGCAAGCGTCTTTTTTATGGTCGTTTCGTTTTGTCCCCGCTTATGAAAGGTCAAGCCGATACCATAGGTATTGCCATGCGAAGGGCTTTACTTGGAGAAATAGAAGGAACATGTATCACACGTGCAACATCTGAAAATGTGCTGCATGAATATTCTACGATAGCAGGTATTGAAGAATCAGTACATGAGATTTTAATAAATTTGAAAGAGATTGTATTGAGAAGTAATCTCTATGGAGTTAGGGACGCATCCATTTGCGTCAGGGGTCCAAAATACATAACAGCTCAAGATATCATCTCACCACCTTCTGTAGAAATAGTTGATACGACACAGCATATAGCTAACCTGACAGAACCAATTGATTTGTGTATTGAATTACAAATAAAGAGAGATCGCGGATATCGTATGAAATCCACAAACGACTCTCACGATGGAAGTTATCCTATAGATATTGTATCTATGCCTGTTCGAAATGCGAATCATAGTATTCATTCTTATGGGAATGGGGATGAAAAACAAGAGATACTCTTTCTGGAAATATGGACGAATGGAAGTTTAACTCCTAAAGAAGCACTTTATGAGGCTTCTCGTAATTTGATTGATTTATTGATTCCTTTTCTACATGCAGAGGAAGAGGACATGAATTTCGAGGAAAATGAAAACAGATGGAATCTACCCCTTTTTTCCTTTCAAGAAAGATTCACTAATCTCAATAAAAACAAAAAAGGAATTCCATTGACATGTATTTTTATTGACCAATCAGAATTGTCTTCCAGGACTTATAATTGTCTCAAAAGGTCCAATATACATACATTATTGGACCTTTTGAGTCACAGTCAAGAAGATCTTATGAAAATGGAATATTTTCGAATAGAAGATGTAAAACAGATATTGGGCACTCTACAGAAGCATTTTGCAATCAATTTACCTAAGAAAAAGTTTTCATTTTAAACCCATTGTAATTTTTTCTTTTTTTTTTAGTTTTTAGAAATAAAAAAGAATAGAATAAGTTTTTAATCTCCGACACGGTCCATATATTTGCAGAATAGATCATAATAAGATTGATGTATCTAGGGAAGATCCAGAAGGGGATCTTCCTTAGATACCTATGTCGTGGTATTTCACGGTTTAATCAATTTGAAAAAGACCTAAAGTTAGGGATTTCTCAATAGGTAAAGTTGCTCCAATACCTAACCAAAGAGCTACTGCGGTACCGATCAAAAATACTGTTGTAGCTACTGGACGACGAAATGGATTTTGGAATTTATTGACATTCTCCAAAAAAGGTACTGTCAATAATCCTATTGGTACTGAAACCATTAAAAGAACACCCAATAACTTATTGGGTACTGTGCGAAGTATTTGAAATACGGGAAAGAAGTACCATTCGGGTAATATTTCCAACGGAGTTGCAAACGGATCCGCTGGTTCACCGATCATTGACGGCTCTAGAACTGCTAAGCCCACATTACATGCAATAGTACCTAGAATTACTACTGGAAAAATATATAAAAGATCATTGGGCCATGCAGGTTCTCCATAATAATTATGTCCCATCCCTTTAGCCAATTTAGCTCTTAATACAGGATCATTCAAATCAGGTTTCTTTGTTATTTGGATAGGTGAATTCTTGTGGATCCATCCCCCAAAGGAACCGGACATGATAATTTTTTATCATCCGGCTCGAGCAAGAATCAAAAGAATCACAGAAATAGATCCATAAAACATAAATAGGTCCATAGAAGATCTATATTCCATACATATCTACATATATAATGTAGAATAACTCTATGTAAGAAAAGATTTATCAAATTCCATTTCCCCGAGTTTCAACGATTCATTATTAATTGCAAAGAATTCAGTTCTGGCAACAAGGAAATGCTCAATATCCAAGTAGGCTTACAAATTTGATCATGATCAAGTGCTTTTTGGATTGTCTCATGTCTTTTGGTTGGTATTTATCCCCACAACATCTCGATTGTATTACATACAAAAATACAAAATTTTTACTTGTTACTAATAAAGTCTAGCCCCTCCCTGTTCTTCCTTAGATCCCTTATTTAACTCCAATAGTATCATAGATTCAGGGTCGATGCAGAGGAAATGAATGCATCTACATACTATAAAAAACTTACTAAGATTACTATCAAATTAATACAAAATATTAATACTATAAATTAATTATAAGAAAATTACTAAAAAAAAAAAAAAGAAAAATCAAAAAAAGTGGAATAAATAGAACATTGGATCATTCTATTCTAGGGATCTTACGGAGCCTGTTCATGCATGACATGATTCGGGTATGATCATAGAAAATATTCTCCTCAAGCGAACCGGCCTATCCTATGCTACATAAAGGAACTGACGTGATGGTTGAATGCGGAGACACGTTAGGTTGTGAATTCCAACGTGGCGGATAAAATCATATATCTGCATGGACCAATCAATAGTTCAAGTCACACACTCCCATAATCCATCCTCTTTTAGAAAAATATACTTCAACTATTTGATTTGTATCAAATAAACAATACTTCAGAGTTGAATAGAAGTATCCAAATAACATGCCTTATTTTTAAATAATCCATATTTGTAGCAATGAAAGACTCTTGTTCCTCCCCGATACGATAAATTACAAATATCTATGATCTGCCTTCTCTATAAAGGACCTGAAATACCTTGCTTACGTATCATTGGAAAGTGCATTAACATAAATACGGCAGTAAGAAGAGGCAATACAAAAGTATGTAAACTATAAAAACGAGTCAAAGTGGACTGGCCCACACTAGCACTTCCACGTAATAATTCTACCAAGGGTGATCCTATTATAGGAATAGCTTCAGGCACGCCTGTTACAATTTTTACTGCCCAATAGCCAATTTGGTCCCGAGGTAAGGAATAACCAGTTACGCCAAAAGATGCGGTCAATACAGCAAGAACCACCCCTGTAACCCAAGTTAATTCGCGGGGTTTTTTAAAACCACCTGTAAGATACACACGAAATACGTGCAAGATCATCATTAGAACCATCATACTTGCTGACCATCGATGAACTGATCGAATTAACCAACCAAAGTTGGCCTCAGTCATTATGTATTGAACAGAGGAAAAAGCCTCTGTAACAGTTGGACGATAGTAAAAAGTCATAGCAAAACCCGTAGCTACTTGTACTAAAAAACAAGTAAGCGTAATCCCCCCTAGACAATAAAATATGTTGACATGAGGAGGAACATATTTACTAGTTATATCATCTGCAATCGCTTGAATCTCGAGACGTTCCTCGAACCAATCATATACTTTATTGAGATAGGTAACCCAAGAAAGACTCCCCCTCTGAGAGCCGTATATGAGAATTTCATCTCGTACGGCTCAAGCCAAAACACACAAATACTGGGTTCAACGGATATGGAATAGAGAGTTTCAAACTTCTTGTGGCTTAGCCGCTTGACTCGATTTGACCCAAAGATACGAAGTAATAAAAATCCGGAATCTCTTCTTTGTGATGATAATGCTAAGAAATACAATCTCAAGTTGGCTCATCCATCTTTCTTTATGTTAATCGTGACAGGCCTCTTGAATCTTCTTTTCCCTATCTTTTTTTTTGTTTGATAGGAATTCTCTTGTTGAGATCCTATGAATCAATTGAAACCTCAGATTCATACTAGAACCACGATGATTTAAGAAAGCCAAAGCTAAACTCAAAGGTTTTCTGAGTAAAAACCATTTGATCATCACTTCTTCAATGAATGTAATAACTCAACAAAATATAGAGAAAGAAGTTTATTTTGGTCAAAAGAAGTATGAAAGAAAAAATTGTTTTTTTTTATAAAAGACCTATTTCCATTTTTTTTTAATCCGGTTGCGAGGTCTGAATAATAGGTATGAATCATAGTTCAAATATTTCTTTTCTTGATCTATTCTATATAGTCCGTGCTCCAGAGACTATAATAAATATCTGACGAGGTAGAATCATCTTGATAGAGATGACAGGTCCATTCTCTGTATTATCAATAGGATCAATTATAACAAGTCACACGCTCATATTCCGGAAATGAAATATCAAAACAAATAAATTTCACGATCGAACTACCAGAATGAAATCCAAGTCTTAGGTAATATTAAGTTGAAGTATTAAGTATTTTAAGCATTAAGTAAGTATAAGTAAAATAATATTTTTTGATTGAAAAACTAGGACTTCCTAGTTTTTATGAACTAATTAATTGAAATTCCATCCAGTAAAACAGATGAATTATAAATTTCTAAAATAATAGATAGAAATATTGCAAATAGAGCCATTGCAACTCCCATAAGTGGTGTAGTCCCCCACCCTGGAGCTACTTTTCCATATTCCGAATTCAATGGTTTCAATAAACTCCCTACGCCAGTTCGTCTTGGCCCAGATCTAGAACTACTCTCAACGGTTTTTGTAGCCATAAATCCTCTTTCATCATGGGTTGAAATCTGTTGACTTTGTATACCATTCCGTTGTAGTTGTAAATAAACGAAATTATCGTGATCTTTTGTGATCTTGAAATTATTGAAAAAATGGAAACAGCAACCCTAGTCGCCATCTCCATATCCGGGTTACTTGTAAGCTTTACTGGGTATGCCTTATATACCGCTTTTGGGCAACCCTCTCAAAAATTAAGAGATCCCTTCGAAGAACATGGGGACTAGTTGAAGTAATGAGCCCCAATATGAATATGGGGCTCATTACTTCAATGGAAATAATGAAAAATCATTTCATTTTTTTAGTTGGAACTTTAGGTGGTTCTCGAAAAAAGATAGCGAAAAAAATTATCCCTAAAGTTGAAACTAAGAGGAATGTATAAACCAATGCTTCCATAGATTTGATCGTGGTTTACAATTATAGCTTCCACACCTATTTATTTTGGATCATTTACTAAATAAATTCTAAATTGAGATTTACAATTTACTATTACTAACTATTACTATCTATATAGTATGTATATATACTATATATACTATATATACTATATATAGATATAGTCATATCTTATTAATTCTATTTCTTCTATATTTATATTGTATTATTCTTATTCTATTTCTAATTTTTCTAATTTTTTTTCTATATTATTCTATTTCTATATTATTCTAATAGTTTAATAAAATAATATAGAAAAGAGAAATTCTAGCTTAATTATAGAAATTAACAAATTATAAATACTAAATAGCTAAATACTAGAATAAAATAAAAAAAAATAGAGGCAAAAGATGGCAAAGGAATTTTGTATCAGACTACTTGTTTCCTTGTAGTTGGATCTCCAAGTTTTTGGAATGCTCCAAATTCCACTTGAGCATCCAAATCTGGATCAATACCGGCAAAAACATCTCTGAACAAGGTTCTGGCGCCGTGCCAAATGTGTCCGAAAAAGAAGAGCAAAGCAAATGTAGCATGCCCGAAAGTGAACCAACCCCTTGGACTGCTACGAAAAACACCATCGGATTTCAAAGTAGCCCGGTCTAATTCAAAAATTTCACCTAATTGGGCACGTCTAGCATATTTTTTTACAGTAGCAGGATCACTATAAATGACTCCATTGAGTTCGCCACCATAGAATTCAACAGTTACCCCTACTTGTTCAACACTATACTTGGATTCTGCCCTTCTAAAAGGAACATCGGCCCTCACAATTCCGTCTCCATCTACCAAAACTACCGGAAATGTTTCAAAAAAGGTAGGCATACGACGTACAAAGAGTTCGCGCCCTTCTTTATCTCTAAATATGGGGTGCCCTAACCACCCAACAGCTATTCCATCCCCGTTATCCATTGAGCCTGCTCTGAATAATCCCCCTTTCGCCGGATTATTACCAATGTAATCGTAAAAAGCTAATTTTTCGGGAATTTTAGACCAAGCTTCCGACAAGCTCAGATTTTCGGCTAGTCCGGCCCCAACTCTTCGATATATTTCTTGCTGGAAGTACCCCTGATCCCACTGATAACGAGTGGGGCCAAATAATTCGATTGGGGTAGTTGCTGAACCATACCACATAGTTCCAGCAACTACGAAAGCTGCAAAAAAAACAGCAGCAATACTACTGGAAAGTACAGTTTCAATATTACCCATGCGTAATCCTTTGTATAGACGTTGAGGCGGACGGACACTAAGATGAAATAGACCCGCTAATATGCCCAATGTACCTGCTGCAATATGATGAGAAGCTATTCCCCCCGGAACAAAAGGATCAAAACCTTCCGCACCCCACGCTGGATTTACAGATTGTACTTTTCCAGTTAGTCCATAAGGATCAGACACCCATATTCCAGGACCATATAAGCCTGTTACATGAAATGCACCAAAGCCAAAGCAAGCGACTCCTGAAAGAAATAAATGAATTCCAAAGATCTTGGGCAAATCTAAAGAAGGTTTTCCCGTACGTTCATCACAGAATATTTCTAGGTCCCAATAAACCCAATGCCAGATAGCTGCCAAGAAGCACAAGCCAGAAAACAAAATATGTGCCCCTGCCACGCCTTCATAACTCCAAATGCCCGGATTCGTTATAGTTCCTCCCGAGATACTCCAACCCCCCCACGAATTGGTTATTCCTAAACGAGTCATGAAGGGTATAACGAACATGCCTTGTCTCCACATTGGATCAAGAACAGGGTCAGAGGGATCAAAAACCGCTAATTCATATAAAGCCATCGAGCCGGCCCAACCAGAAACTAGAGCTGTATGCATTATATGGACAGAAAGTAATCGACCGGGATCATTCAATACAACAGTATGAACACGATACCAAGGCAAACCCATGTAAATACCCCTTTCTGAAAAAGAAATAGACATTATGTAACTTTATCGCATTGGAAAAGACTAGACCGTGTATTTCAACTGTTCGGTAAATTTTGTATAGGAAAAGATTTATATTTATTTGTATTCCCTTCTTTTATTTTTAATGAAATAGAATAGAAAGAATTTGAAATAGAAAGAGAAGGGAACAATTCTATTTATTTCTATTTAGAAGAACAAAGAGAAACAGATCTTATTCTATACTCGATAAGTACCAATACGCAATGGGAGGATTTTGAGGGAAAAAGAATGCATAGATACTTTTTATAATTCGAAATCATTCGAACAATCGGCTGATCCGATCGATTCCGTTCGTTACAATTTTTCTTTATTCATTCTATCTTCCTCTATGAACCTTCCAGTCCTATATTCCTATATATAAAGTATATATCTATATACTAATATTCTAAATTAGAATCTATATACTTAATATATACTCTAATTCTATCTAGATAATAATATATCTATCTAATAATATTAAGTTCTATTTTCTATAATATATAGAACATAAAATTATAATATAGAATATAGAAAGAAAATTAAAAGATATAAAAATAGAATGAATATTATAGAAAATGAATATATAGAATATATTAGATTAGAATATAGAAATATGCTAATACTACTAATACTCATATTATAAGATATAAAAATAGAAAAGAAAGAGAAAAAATGATGAAGACAATAAAACCTATTGTTACGTTTCCATATTAAAGTAAAGTATAGTACTTCATTTTTTCTTTATCTTAATGCCCATTGGTGTTCCAAAAGTACCTTTTCGGAATCCTGGAGAGGAAGATGCAGCTTGGGTTGACGTATAGTGCGACTTGTCAGACATATGGATCATATGGTATTTCCCCGTTATCTCCCCCGATCGAGTATTCTCTATTTCGCCCAATCCAATAAATATATATTCAATCTTGTATTGATTGAACAATCAATAATTTGGAGCGTGAAGCACAATAATTCCTATTGGGGATGAATATTATCAATTAAAATAATTGATGGTTTACTTGGACTGATAAAGTATCCAGGCTCCGTTCAGAGAATACCAAATTGGAAATGGTAAGAGTAAAAGTAATAGAATGGGAGTGTAAATGTAGTAATATAAATAAGAAATATGAAATAAAGAATATAAAAATAAAATATAAATTTAATTAAAGTATTAATAAATTATGAAATTCATTAATAATTAAATAGAATATAATATAACTTACTATAATAGACTATAATAGAACTATAATAGAATATTATAATATAATCTATTATGTAGAATCTATGATAATTACACGATTACCACTTGTATCATAGACTATTCCTATACTTACTATAGGGATAATCTAAAACTGCCTACAAATGGAGTAGTATTATTAATACATCGAATATTTTTGGGAAAGTTATGAAACAATTGAAAAAAAAAAGAAGTGGTACTGGAATCATTTGACCTATATGCGCAAATGGAATTCGGGCAAATATTCCCCCGGAGTAGAACAAGAACCTAAAAGAATTGAAAGGGTCCATTCAGGAACAAGAAAATTACATCGTAATTTGAATTTCGATGAAACAATACATCAATGAGAAGTTAGTTCAATAAGTTCATAAAATTCTTTTTGATTTTCTACATTATAGAATATAGGGAAGGGGAAGGAGGGAAAAACTCATGTTAAAAAAAAAAAGAAATAGGACTGGAATCAATACATTGATTTTTTTTTCGCAATTCTTTCGAACCGTATGCATCCAAAGGTGCACGTACGGTTCCTCAGGGATACAATTTTTCCCTAATCAACCGACTTCATCGAGAAAGATTACTTTTTTTAGGCCAAGAGGTTGATAGCGAGATCTCGAATCAACTTGTTGGTCTCATGGTATACCTTAGCATAGAAGATGATACTAGGGATCTTTATTTATTTATAAATTCTCCAGGCGGATGGGTAATACCAGGAATAGCCATTTATGATACTATGCAATTTGTGTCACCAGATGTACATACAGTATGTATGGGATTAGCCGCTTCAATGGGATCTTTCATTCTGGTTGGAGGAGAAATTACCAAACGTCTAGCATTCCCTCACGCTTGGCGCCAATGAGTTTTTTTATTTGAGAAAAAAATACTATGCCTTCGCTGTATCGAATATGAATAAAATAAAGAATAAGTAATAATAGCATGGCACTTCGAGTTCGATATGAACAAACCATTAGTGTTTTTTTTCTAACATGATATTTTGTATCGAGATAGTAGTATGAAAGAAGGGTTATTCCCAAGTTGATTTTATGTGTCAAGCAAGAGTCAATTTCAGCGTCACAAACCATTATTCTTCCACACCAGAAGTATCTTTCTTATTTTTATGTTATGAGAGAAAGAGTCAAAAAAATGGAAAAAATCATTTTCTCCTTCTTGGATCATATCAAAAAGAAACTTTGGGATTGCTAAACCACAGACGAGATAAATAGATAAACATATAAAGCAACAGAACCATCATAGTATCTTTTTTACTACTACGAAAGGAAGGGTGGTAAATGGATCATTTAACGATTTGGATCGGATGGGTTCTTTTTCTTCTTTTCGATAGAATTTCTTCTATCGAAAAAATAAATTCCATTGCAGAGCCGTATGCAATGTACAAAAGATGCCCGTACGGTTGTTTAATTCTATTTTTTATTGTTATTTTGATTACCCCTTACTTTAACCCAATCGTGCGATATATAGATAGAAGAACCATTCATGATGTTATATCAATATCATCAGGGTTATGATTCACCAACCTGCTAGTTCTTTTTACGAGGCACAAGCAGGGGATTTTATTCTGGAAGCAGAAGAACTATTGAAGCTTCGCGAAACTCTCACAAAAGTTTATGTACAAAGAACGGGCAACCCTTTATGGGTTATATCCGAAGATATGGAAAGGGATGTTTTTATGTCAGCAACAGAAGCCCAAGCTCATGGCATCGTTGATCTTGTAGCGATCGAAAATGAAAATACTAGGGATTCCATATAAATATACGAATTCCGTTTAAAAATTTGAAATTTCCGTGTGAATAGAAATCATTATCATCAATCATCAGGTTAAGATCGATCTAAGCCAACCCGCTCTATTCTATCTAGAATGAGATTCTATAGACACACCATGCCAACCATTAAACAACTTATTAGAAACGCAAGACAGCCAATAAGAAATGTCACGAAATCTCCCGCTCTTCGAGGATGTCCTCAGCGTCGAGGAACATGTACTAGGGTGTATGTGCGACTCGTTCAGTTCAGATCATGATGAGTTTGAAGAAATGCAAAAGTATCAACGACCACTATCAATGAATGAGGATAGATAGAGTGGAAGACGGCCATTTAATTTACTAGTATCTAAAAATGAAGATCTATCGTCTACTTAATTATGTTATGAATTTATGGTTTCTATTGGTGCAAATCCAATCACTCTGTTTGAGATGAGAAGGAATTCTCCATTGATAACAAATAGTTATCCATTAAGCGGAGGAAAAAGGTTATGCTCCTATTCCTTTTCTTGAAAAAACGGACTAACAAGGTCAGCTACCTAGCCAACTTTCAGAATTAAATGCCGTCACTGTATGGATAGCTTTTTTTGTGAAAAGGACTATTACTTTCTAATTAGAATTGAAAAAAGAATTCTAATTGAAAAATGGATGGGTAGAGCCAAAGAGTGTGAACTATACAAGTTCACAATAAAATTCGATGAAATGAAAGAAGAGGCTCCGGTGTATAGAGAGGACCTCACCGTTTTAGAAGTTGCCATAGAAACGAGGAAACCCACTATTCTTTTTTATTTAGTAGCAGTCGAATTTCTTATTTCCAGGCGAGATACCTTGAAAAAAGAAAAAATCGTGGTCGGGAAGGTCATAGTCGCAAAAGCCATTGGAATTTATATTTTATATATTGGAAGAATCCGTTTTGTTATTAATTGACCGGAAGAAAAGGATGACTGAAAGAAGAGAAATCAATTAGTTATTCAAGAAAGTTTCATTTGATTCAATGACCAGAGTTAAACGAGGATATACAGCTCGGAGACGTCGAAAAAAGATTCGTTTATTTGCATCAACCTTTATAGGGGCTCATTCAAGACTTACTCGAACAACTACTCAACAAAGAATGAGAGCTTTGGTTTCCTCTCATCGAGATAGGAGCAGGAAAAAGAGAGATTTTCGTCGTTTGTGGATCACTCGGATAAATGCGGTAACTCGTGAGGATAGGTTATTCTATAGTTATAGCCTATTCATCAACAATCTGTACAAGAGACAATTGCTTTTGAATCGTAAAATACTTGCGCAAATAGCCCTATCAAATAAGAATTGTTTTGATATTATTTCAAATAAAATCATCAATCAAAAATAAGAAAAAAATACAAATCAAATAAAAGAATAAAAGAATCTTAATAGAATCTATTATACATGAAACAAGAATGATTGAAACAGGATTTCCCGGAGAAAGGACTCCGGGAAGATAGAAGAAAAAGAAATTAAGATTTGAGTAGTAGGAATAAACGAACATTTTTCAAGAAAAAAAGATTTCTTCCCCATTTTCCCTTTTTTATAATTTATAATACAAGAATCAAATCTGGATTCTAGTTTTTTTGAGCAAAACATTAATATAAGCTTGAGTTCCAATTGGAGTTTTGAGGAGTATATCTATTTATTTTTGGTTCTAGGACCAGTAGTTCTAGGGATCGACTCCACTCTCTCCAATTGTTTCTCATTACTACGAAAAGGTAACAAAGATAAAATACGAGCTTGTTTTATAGCAATAGTAATTAATCGTTGTTGTTTCAAGGTTAACCTATTCGTCCGTCTAGATAATATTTTTCCTTGTTCACTAAGAAATCGACTAATTAAACTCATGTTTCTATAATCAATTTGATCCCCCGATCCAATTGGGGGTAAACGCCTACGAAAAGATCGCTTGGATTTACGAAAAGGTTGTTTGGATTTATCCATGGTTTGCTTATTCCTTGTTTGTTTATTCCTTCTATAATAAAAGAATCTATAAAATATAATTCTCTTTTTTTCTTATTCATTTAAAATTCGACCAAAATAGGATTTGGTTTGTATTATATATGTTAAGATTTAAAGTTCTTACTCTTCCCGCTACTTGGAAAAATCACACACACATTCCGTTCCACCTATTTCTTTATTTCCCCATGAATCGTATACTTTTGACAATAGCGACAAAATTTTCTAAATTCTAGTCGATTGGGTGTATTGTGTCGATTCTTTTGAGTAATATATCTAGAAATGCCCGGCGATTCTTTATTGAAACCCTTTCGAACACAACAGGTACATTCCAAAATCACTATAATTCTGATATCTTTACCCTTGGCCATGAACCTCCTTTTCATTTTGGATCGACTTCACTTTAGAACTCTCTTCATTTTCTTTTTGATCCGAACCAAATAAAAAAAATCTATATTCTATATCTAGACTATATTAATAAAAGTTATTAACTAGAAATGTAATTTGTAAATATAAATATTTTCTTTTTCGAATTATTAGAATTTAAATGACTTCGGAGTACTATAATCTAAAATAGAATTACTATGAATAAATATAACTATAAAGAAAAAGAGTCATATTCATTAATAGAAGAATATTAAGAATATCGTAATAATTAATTAATACAATTTTTTCTAACTATGAATTATTCCTATCCTAATCTCAGTATTTTATTCTTTCTATGTTAAAATTTCGTCGTCCCTAGACTGGATCCACATTTCCATTTCTTTTCCCAAAAATTCTATCGTAGATTCACTGTATTTTGACTGAGGTTCGATACACTCTTTCTCTTTCTTTTTTTTTAGGATAGGAAAGAAAAAGGAAGCGAAATTGGAGCCATGTTACGTAGAATTGTATCTCAAATCTTATTCATTTCTTCACAGATCAATACAAGAATTCAATCAGGATGAAAAAAAGGGGAATGACAAGGCATCCGGAAATAAACGATTAATTTCTATCAATAGACCTGCTAAAGACCCAAACCATAGAGTGGTTAGCACAGGTGCCGTTGAGAGATATGTTTTTATATCTCGCATTGAAAATCCTCCTTCTTCTTTTATTTTCTATTTTTTTCTTATTTATTTTAATTCTTTAATTTGTATTGTATATTGTAATACATATATAGTCCTAGTTCGATATTCTAAATACATAGATCATAGATAACCCGATATTTTAGTTCAAGATCATTTGTTTTTGCTTGAAATAAAATTAGAATTAGAAATTACTAACTAAAATGCATATGTACAATGACCCAGCAGATTCCATTTTGCCGCTCCCTAAAAAAATGACAAGAACATTCTCTACCTATATAGATAGGTAGAGCAAAAAAGAAGGATGTGGAAAACAAGACATGGATTTTATACAATGACACTGTACAACAATT